ATCAAAAAATAAGAGCCTTTATTAAAAATTATATTCAAAAGAATATGAGAATATCCTCCGGCGCGGAGGGAATTTCACATATAGAGATTCAAAAAAGAATCGATTTGATCCAGGTCATAATCTTTATGGGATTCCCAAAGTTATTAATAGAAAGTAGACCGCGAGGGGTCGAAGAATTACAGATAAATCTACAAAAAAAATTTCATTATGTGAACCGAAAACTTAATATTGCTATCACAAGAATTGCAAAGCCTTATGGAAACCCTAATATTCTTGCAGAATTTATAGCCGGACAATTAAAGAATAGAGTTTCATTTCGAAAAGCAATGAAAAAGGCTATTGAATTAACTGAACAAGCGGATACAAAAGGAATTCAAGTACAAATTGCAGGACGTATCGACGGAAAAGAAATTGCCCGTGTCGAATGGATCAGAGAGGGCAGGGTTCCCCTACAAACCATTCGAGCTAAAATAGATTATTGTTCCTATACAGTTCGGACTATCTATGGGGTCTTGGGCATCAAAATTTGGATTTTTATAGACAAGGAAGAGGAATAATAAAACTTTCCTTGTTTTTTCCTTCTATCCATTTTGATAGAAGGAAAAAGGGAAAACTCGTTCATTCTTTTTCCTACCAATCAAACTAATTCTTAATTCTATGGGGTTGAATAAAAATTCAATTGACTTTTTGATATAATTGCTATGCTTAGTGTGTGACTCGTTGGTTTTTTTTAGGGTTAGGGTTACAAAAGACCGGCCCGATAGTATGAAAACCAATTCATCACTTCATATTATCTGGACCTAAAGAACCAGTCAAGATATGTTAAATCAGTCATATCTTTGTAGCAACTGAAATAATTAAACTTGAACTTTTTTAAATTTAAAGAAAAATTACAGAAGAAAGGTGTGGATAAATGGAAGGATGAGAGAAAGAGAGAAAAAAATATCAATGATATAGAATTCCAATATGGAAGGTCTATGAGTCATCTCATAAAAGACAGTGTAATAAAGCATCAATACTAATTGATTCATACATAATTCATGAATTTCTTTCTTATATTATAGAAGAAAAGAAAAAACTCAAGAGCTTCGAGTCAATAAAGACTAAGAAGGTTGACTCAAGAATAAATTGGATTATGAGCTCCATTGTAGAATTCTGACCTAATCATTTAGTACGAAGTGGTGGAAACGAAGGAACCTGTGAATGCAAAATTTTTTATTAAAGAAACGGAAACGAATCTTAAAAATTCACTAGTTAGGATGGCGAAATTAACCGGAAACCAGTTCATCTATTCGGAAAAGTAACGAACAGGTGCTAGGACTCAAATAGAGATTGCAAGAGTAAATATTCGCCCGCGAAAACCTTATTTTTTAATTGGTAAACTCGTATAAAGGACAAAAGACAATAAAGATTTATTAGGACGTTAGAAAAAAATAACATTTTTCTAAAAATGTTCTAATAGCTATTCAAATTAATTGAAATTCTATTTCGAATCCTTTTATTCGCGAGGAGCTGGATGAGAAGAAACCCTCACGTCCAGCTCTGTAGTAGAGATGGAATTTGGAAACAACCATCAACTATAACCCCAAAAGAACTAGATTCCGTAAACAACACAGAGGAAGAATGAAGGGAATGTCTTATCGAGGTAATCATATTTGTTTCGGTAAATATGCTCTTCAGGCACTTGAACCCGCTTGGATCACATCGAGACAAATCGAAGCAGGTCGCCGGGCAATGACACGAAATGCACGCCGTGGTGGAAAAATATGGGTCCGTCTCTTTCCAGACAAACCAGTTACAGTAAGACCTGCTGAAACACGTATGGGTTCGGGGAAAGGATCCCCTGAATATTGGGTAGCTGTTGTTAAACCGGGGCGAATACTATATGAAATGGGTGGAGTAACCGAAAATATAGCTAAAAGGGCTATTTTAATAGCAGCATCCAAAATGCCTATACGAACTCAATTTATTATTTCAGGATAAAAATGTAGAACGTACAGAAATGAGTCTTGGGGATGAAACAAAATCAGCTATTTTTTTTTAGACTTAGACAAACAATATTTCTTTTATTTTCTCTTCATCCTTTGCATTGGAAGAATAGATTCAAAAATTTATATGATTCAACCACAGACTTATCTAAATGTAGCGGATAACAGCGGGGCTCGAAAATTGATGTGTATTCGAATCATAGGAGCTAGTAATCGCCGATATGCTCATATTGGTGACGTTATTGTTGCTGTGATCAAAGAAGCAGTACCAAATATGCCCCTAGAAAAATCAGAAGTAGTCAGAGCTGTAATTGTTCGTACCTGTAAAGAACTTAAACGTGACAGCGGTATGATAATACGATATGATGACAATGCTGCAGTTGTGATTGATCAAGAAGGAAATCCAAAAGGAACTCGAATTTTTGGGGCAATCCCCCGCGAATTGAGACAATTAAATTTTACTAAAATAGTTTCATTAGCTCCCGAAGTATTATAAAAAAAGAGATCTAAATCTTTGGGGTATTTGAAGGGAAAGGGAAATAGATTAAGAACTAGATTAATTCGTAGCTTGTGTTTCGCGCATATACCTTGAAAATTTTATATTCATAAACAAAAAAAAAAAAAGGAAAACATGTTAATTATATCCAATTTTGGGAAGCCAAAAGTTTTAGTTCATCATGAGTAGAGACACTATTGCTGAGATAATAACCTCTATACGAAATGCTGATATGGATAGAAAAAGAGTTGTTCGCATAGCATCTACTAATATTACCGAAAATATTGTTAAAATACTTTTCCGAGAAGGTTTTATCGAAAACGTCAGAAAACATCGAGAAAAAAACAAAAATTTTTTGGTTTTAACCCTGCAACATAGCAGGAATAGGAAAAGACCTTATAGAAATTTGTTAAATTTAAAACGGATCAGCCGACCCGGTCTACGAATCTATTCTAACTCTCAACGAATTCCTAGAATTTTAGGTGGAATGGGGATTGTAATTCTTTCTACTTCTCGAGGTATAATGACAGATCGGGAAGCTCGACTAGAAGGAATCGGCGGAGAAATTTTATGTTATATATGGTAATCCATTTAATATCCAAATGAAATCCGAAACCTCTTCCTATTAAAAAAAGAAAAAGAAAGGGGGGGGGTGAGTTGTCTAATATCGTTTCTCCTCCATTAGTTGATACCTCAAGGGGGCTTTACCTGGAATGAAAGAACAAAAATGGATTCATGAAGGTTTAATTACTGAATCGCTTCCCAATGGCATGTTCCGGGTTCGGTTAGATAATGAGGATCTGATTCTAGGTTATGTTTCGGGAAAGATCCGGCGTAGTTTTATACGGATACTACCCGGAGATAAAGTCAAAATTGAAGTAAGTCGTTATGATTCAACCAGAGGACGTATAATTTATCGACTCCGAAACAAGGATTCGAAAGATTAGGATTAGGTGATTTTTATTCAATATGATTCGAGATTAAAAATTTCAAGAAACTTATTTTCTACCAAGAAGTAGATTCAGAATTAAGATAAGGAATGACAAATATGAAAATAAGAGCTTCTGTTCGTAAAATTTGTGAAAAATGTCGTCTAATTCGTAGACGGGGGCGCATTAGAGTAATTTGTTCCAACCCAAGACATAAACAAAGACAAGGATAAAGGGATAATCAGATTCACTAAAGGGCTCAGCGTACAAATAAAGAATCTGTTTTGACATGAAATGGATATATCCATATATTTCTGACTCATATTTATGAGATGATACAATATGGCAAAAGCTATACCGAGAACTGGTTTACGTAGAAATGTACGTATTGGTGCACGTAAAAGTGCACGTAAAATACCAAAGGGAGTTATTCATGTTCAAGCAAGTTTTAATAATACCATTGTCACAGTTACAGATGTACGGGGTCGGGTGGTTTCCTGGTCCTCAGCCGGTACTTGTGGATTCAAGGGTACGAGAAGAGGGACACCCTTTGCCGCTCAAACTGCAGCAGCAAATGCTATTCGTACAGTAGTAGATCAAGGTATGCAACGAGCAGAAGTCATGATAAAAGGTCCCGGTCTCGGAAGAGACGCCGCATTACGAGCTATTCGTAGAAGTGGTATCTTATTAACTTTTGTACGGGATGTAACCCCTATGCCACATAATGGCTGTAGACCTCCGAAAAAAAGACGTGTGTAGAAATAAACAGTGAATCTATTTCAATAGAAACAAGAGAAATAAATAATTTAATCAAAAAAAAATATTATTACTATGGTTCGAGAGAAAGTAACAGTATCTACTCGGACACTACAGTGGAAGTGTGTTGAATCAAGAACAGACAGTAAACGCCTTTATTATGGTCGATTTATTCTGTCTCCACTTATGAAAGGACAATCCGACACAATAGGCATTGCGATGCGAAGAGCTTTGCTTGGAGAAATAGAAGGAACATGTATCACACGTGTAAAATCCGAGAATGTCTTCCACGAATATTCTAGTCTAACGGGTATTCAAGAATCGGCCCACGAAATTATAATGAATTTGAAAGAAATTGTATTGAGAAGTAATCTATATGGAACTTGTGACGCGTCTATTTGTGTTAGGGGTCCTGGATATGTAACTGCTCGAGATATCATCTTACCACCTTATGTAGAAATTGTCGACAATACACAACATATAGCTAGGTTGACAGAACCTATTAATTTGCATATTGGATTAGAAATTGAGAGAAATCGCGGATATTTTATAAAGATGCCACATAACTTTCAAGATGGAAGTTATCCTATAGATGCTGTATTCATGCCTGTTCGAAATGTGAATCATAGTATTCATTCCTATGGAAATGGGAATGAAAAACAAGAGATACTGTTTCTCGAAATATGGACAAATGGCAGTTTAACTCCGAAAGAAGCACTTCATGAAGCCTCCCGGAATTTGATTGATTTATTTATTCCCTTTTTATATAAGGACGACGAAAACTTACCTTTAGAGGACAATCAACATATGGTTCCTTTATCCCCCTTTACT